AACTATATACAAGTCACCACTCCCTCCCTTATTTTTTTTTATTCCTTAATGAATTGAATTTTTTTTTAATTAGAACGAAGTTCCTTAAAAACCTCCGCCTTCTTTAAAATATCATGAACAGTTCCTGTAGGTTGAGCGCCTTTTTCAAGGAAGTATAGAATAGCAGGAACATTTAAATAAGTTTGATTCTTTATCGGATCATAAAAACCCACTTTCCGAAGATCTCTTCCCTCTCTTCGGGATCGAACATCAATTGCAACGATTCGATAGACGGCTCATTGGGATAGATGTAGATGAACAATACCCCCCCCTAGAAACGTATAGGAAGTTTTCTCCTCGTACGGCTCAAGAAAAAATGATTCGAAGTGATTTCGATGTATCGAATTAGAATATAGAATTCTAATGGCAAATGGATCCATAAAATCATCAAATCAATTAGGCTATGATTTAAGCCCTTTTTTCTTCTTCTCTTCCTTACTGAAAAAGAAAAAAATCATTTGTACTCATAACTCAAGTTGGATAACTCCCCAATAGCCCAAAGAAAAATCTTTAGGCATTTATTTCATTTATTGAGTGGTCTCTAACCCCCTTTTTTGTTTGTCTCATTTAAAAACAATTTCAATTCTTCATTCTGATCCAGTTATTGAGACAACTCAAACGGCGTTTCCTTGTTCTGGAGATCCTTTATCTTTGTTTTGAATCATTAGGTTTAGACATTACTTCGGCGATCCTTAATCCTTTCAAAACGGCAGCAACATACCCTTTTTGTGATTTCTTTCTATCAAAGAATCATATGAACGGTGGATTCCCGCGCGATACACCTTGGATCGAAAGAGTTTTATCAATTCCAACAATTTTTCCTTTTTGGGCGGAAACTTGCTCGAATTGGATTCTTTCGATTTCTATTTCTATATCGAAGATATACTTACGAAGTTGTTCCAATTTATTGATTAGCATTAACCCTAGATCCCTGCCCCCGAGAAATGAATCAATACTTTCTGCTCGAGCTCCACCATGTACTATTTACATTACAACCCAACAAAAAGGAGGGGTTCTAATGGAACAGAACAAACGATGTCGAGCCAGGAGCACCTTCATTCCTATATAAAATGATGGATGTAAGAATCCACAACGGATCGTATCTTTCAAGTCGCACGTTGCTTTCTACCACATCGTTTCAAACGAAGTTTTACCATAACATTCCTCTAAGTTGGAACCGGTATGGAAATGATTCAATATTCAATTATGGAATCATGAATAGTCATTGGTTCAGTCGGTCCATAGTAATCTAGATTTTTCTCTTCTATATAGATGGGTAGATATTTTTCTGAAGGAATCTCAACAAAAATGCAACTTAACTCCATATTTTATTGTATGAATACAACATTTTTTTATAAAAAAAACATAAATAAGACGAAAAAAGAAGTTTTTTTTAATTTGCATCTTCAAGTGACTCAATAGGATAGATTTATCAATCTTACGCTTCTTCAAGTACCAAAGATTCAACTCCTCCGGAATCATTAAAAATGGTTTAAAAATAGTTATAATTGAAAAAGTTTCCCACTTTGACACATTATTTGAATCCAATTTTACAGTAAGGGCTGCATTTGATCACCACAAGAGAGATAAATTTCTGTTTCATTTCGAATTGAATCATCAATGATTTCAAGCGCGGATAGATAGATCAAACAAAAAATCCAATTTCTTTTTTTGAGATGGATAAAAAAGACTTATGTAAGGGAAGATTTAAGTCCTTATTCTTTCATCTGAGTGATAAAATCAGAATCGAACGAATAGGGGGTTTCATATCTATCAGATAGACTGAACAATTGTCACTAATTTTTTCATAAAAACCGAAAGGCCGTTGTCACTGAATATAGAACGATAACAATACATATAAGCTAAACATTTCCTCATTTTATATGCATTTTTATATTTTGTTTGACTTGAAGTGTAGTAGTAGTAATCTTTCTGTAATCTTGCCATAAAATAAAGTGAATAAAATGGCTGAATCGGCCCGGTCTGAATATCTATTTACAATTATTCATTATAGCCAAAAAAGAAATACCTAAGGTTCAAAGAAAATCCCCCAGTTACATATGTAACTTGATTGTTTGTTAATGAGATTCGGGCAAACACAGATATTGAAATTCATATCTTCCGTTACTAATTAACTCCTATCTACTCCCCCAATTCTAGGAGGATGATGAGTCATAAATAAAAAAAGCATCCGATAAAATAGGATGCTAACTATCTTGTATAGGTCCAAAACCAAACAAGTCCGGATTAAGTCCTTGCTCCTATTTTTTATTCTATCCTAACCCAGTCTTAAGAAACTTAATCCCATTGATTGAATTCAATTAGTGCCAAGAACTCCCTCTTGTTTAGAATTCAAGAGATCCTTAGAATTCGGAGATTTACAGAGAATTAATAACCGGGGCCCTCTCATTTAAAGGATAGAGAATAAGAGATAGGGAATATAGGAGCTTTTCTTTCGCATTTCAATTCAAAATGCATCATTGAAAATTCAATTCGATACGGGCGTAAGGTTTTTCGAAGTAACCAGCTTCTTTCAATATGAAGGGACTGAGCATATGATGAAAAGCCCGCCCAACTTTTTTGAATTCAAACTCTGTGATCTATATTCCCATTTTACCCCGATTACAGATAGATTCAGTTATATTTGCGTGTCATTTAAACTAGATTCCAGTTTGTGAAAAAAAAAAGATATGATTCAGAGAAGAATCATTAAAAATAAGAAACAAGAATCACATTCGATCCAATATTAGATCTTTAAACAGAAAGTTTTTCAAAAACACAATCTTTATTCTAATAGAATGGATATGCTCTGGGACGGAAGGATTCGAACCTCCGAATAGCGGGACCAAAACCCGTTGCCTTACCACTTGGCCACGCCCCATTTCGATTTATATTCGACACTAATAAAGACTAATATTGGTATTGATTGTTCGTCAATTCCAGACCAAATATCTCTAAAATAAATTAGATTGTTGCTAGGATTTTAACACGTGTAGATATAAAATTAAACTGAATTTATTGATCATTACATATAATTCAATTAAGATATTGTATGAAAGTATGATTTCTTCTATTCTCCTTTGAGAAATGGAGGATTTTTGATTGGGTGAGTTCAAAGAAAAAGAAAGATTTTTTGGTCTACCTTAATTTTACTTTATTTTTCTTTATATCAATAACTCAAGCAAAATGCAATTATCTCCAAGAACAAAATGTCTGTTATGCTTAATATCTTTAGTTTGATCTGTATCTGTCTTAATTCTGCCCTTTATTCGAGTAGTTTTTTCATCGCCAAATTGCCCGAGTCCTATGCTTTTTTGAATCCAATCGTGAATGTTATGCCAGTCATACCCGTGCTCTTCTTTCTCTTAGCCTTTGTTTGGCAAGCTGCTGTAAGTTTTCGATGAGATCTTTTTTAATACTATCCTAGAAAATTCATGATTTATTCGAGGAAAAAATTCTAACAATTGATAAGATCAGATAAGTCTTACAATATGAACCCTCGATTCAAACATTGAAATTCTTGGAAAGCTGCGATAAATCTGGATCATCCCATTTCCCCATTATGACCTTTTTCCAGCGAAAGGCCCTAATACTAATAGGCTTAAGGTTCCCCACAATATCGAATTGTAGGTATGAAAGAAAATTTTTGTAATAAAAGACTCTTATTACAAATGACTTTGAATTTCTGAATATTCTTTTCTATTTATAGAAAGTACTTCATTTCTTGGGGTCAAAATAGGATATGTGGTATAAAAATGGAGGATCTATTCTCTTTTTTTCCAAAAAATGATTTGGAGATTGTGTAATGCTTACTCTCAAACTCTTTGTTTACACAGTAGTGATATTCTTTGTTTCTCTTTTCATCTTTGGATTCCTATCTAATGATCCGGGACGTAATCCTGGACGTGAAGAATAAAAGAAAAAGAAAAAGGCTTTTCGTTTTCCTTACTTGATTTTTCAAATTTATTAGGATTTTATCTATTCCACGTTTAACCAAGGGTTGGGGAAATTTGAAAGATAAAGCAAATATCAAGTCATCAACGGAAAGAGAGGGATTCGAACCCTCGGTACGAATAACTCGTACAACGGATTAGCAATCCGACGCTTTAGTCCACTCAGCCATCTCTCCCAATTGAAAAAAAAAAAAAGATAATTAATTACTATGTTACATTACACATAATGTATAAAGTAAGGTACATTACACATAAAGTAGTCAAAGTCTTTCTTTCTCTCTCTCTTTTCTCTCCCCTTATCTTGAGTATATAGATATATACAACTTTTATCAGTAATTCCATTTAGATAAAGTAAGGACTGGAAAAATCCAATATAAATAAAAATAAAGAAGACCTTCTTACTTTAATTTTGTCCGAAAGAGTTTATTCCCATGGCCTGGCCTGGTCAGTACCTAGCCGGGCCCTTTTTCCATTTTTTTATTATATAAAATCAAAGTGCTATTTCTTATTATACTTTCTTCCTTTTTTATTTACTTTCTTTTTTACTTCACTGAAATAAAGAAAAAGGGGAAATTGTGGATTCTTACACAATGCATTTTTATGTTAGGATTTCCGCGGTTTTGCCAGCCGTATCTATCAAAAAAACTCCGTTGGCAAAAGAAAAGAAAAAACTTGTGTTATTTTGTTATTTAAATGAACCCTCTTTTCCTAATCTTCCCCCACGAAAAACGGCAACACTCTCATTTTCATGATTCTTTTATGATCCTATCTTTCTTAATTACGTTCAATTCCCTTGTTCGACAAAAATTCCATTTGTATACAATAATCGGATTGTAGCGGGTATAGTTTAGTGGTAAAAGTGTGATTCGTTCTATTAACCCCCTTAATAGTTAAGGGGTCCTTTGGTTTGATTCCTATTCCGATCAAAAACTTTATTTCTTAAAAGGATTTAATCCTTTACCTCTCAATAAAAGATTCGAGGAAAAATCTAAATTCTCGTAATTTGTA